TTATTTCTACCGAGCTGAAACAAGAAGCCGAGGGTTCTAGTAAACCAAAACCATCATTTTCTAGCTATTTGGCTTCAATCTCCCCCTTTTTTAGCGCAAAAATTGAAGATTTAGTTACGATTGAAAGTTTTGTACTATCATCCATAGATCCTTTATTCATACTCATTCAATTGGAAGAATTGAACCAATCAAAAAAATTATGCTTCTCGACTCCATAATCCAATTTTTTTATTAAAATTATGATTGCCTTTTGGATAGAAATCGTGAGAATGTATATTCTTTCCTCAAATGTCCTATTGAGGTTTAAAGGATTAAATCTTTTTAAGAAATAAAGTTTTTGATCGGAATATAAAATATGAAAAAAATGGAAAGACCCCTTAACTATTGAAGTTGTTAATAGAACGAATCACACTTTTACCACTAAACTATACCCGCTACATATTCATTATTGAATATGAATGGACCGTTTGTCCAACAAAGTAATCAGACGCAGTCAAGATAGCATCAGAATCATGAAAATTCCAGCATTAACACGTATTTTTCTCCACTGCGGCGCGGAATTGAAAACTTGAAAAAAAATAGGTGAATAGCAAAAAGTTTAGTCAAATTTAAATAGTGTACTAAAATTATAAGTATTTTTTTTTTTTTGAAACCTCCCTTCACTTGAACCACCAGATTTTCTGAATTCGGGTAAATTGGGCCTCAAACTTTCAAGCTTGTACTTTGCTTTGAACAAGTAAATGATTTAGAGTCTCATTTTATAAATATGTGTTTTCTATTTGATATTATGATATTATATATCTTATAAGATATTATAAGATATATTTTTATATTTTATTTCTTTATTAATATTAATACTTCTTTCTTATTAAGACTTCTTAAATGAATTATTAAGATGAATATAATACTGAACTTCAACTTTCATTTATAATGAAATTCATTTTTCATTAATGAATTTCCGAATTTTATACTTAAGAATAATAAAATAAAGACGACGATTAGTACTATATTACTAGATACTATAATACTATTAAAGTAGAACACTTTTACTATAAAGACTAAATATTAGAATTTATACTCTAATTTACTAGAATTACTACTAATTTACTAGAATTACTATATAAGGTACTATAATATACTAAGAATAGATATATAATCTCTAATATTTCAATTTCAATATAGAATATTCTATATATTCTATATTAATCATTAATCTAGATCTAGATAATTTTTTAAAGAATTTATAAAATAATCTATCTATTAGAATCTTATCTAATTTCTAATAATTAGGAATGGGAATAAAAATTACTCTTCTTGTTTCAATAACAATTTTTATTCGTCGGAACAAAAGAAGTACTGGCCCGGTCAGTACTTATACTTAACCAGGCCGGGGAAATGAACCTTTTGTACAAAATAAAAGAAGTAAGGTATTCTTTCTATTGGATAAATCTGTTTCGAATCATTGAAGGAAAATAAAAATTGTTCTCAATCTTGGCTTCACATGTTAAAGATAAATTTTCAATTTTGAATGGGGAGAGATGGCTGAGTGGACTAAAGCGTCGGATTGCTAATCCGTTGTACGAATTATTTGTACCGAGGGTTCGAATCCCTCTCTCTCCGATCCCCCTGATCACTTGAGATTTTAGAATTGAAATAAATTTCGATTATTTTCTTTTATGAATCTTTTATCTTTATCTAGTATCTATCCCATTTCTTTATATCTAGTATCTATTCCATTTCTTTATACATTTACCTATGAAATACCTATGAAAAAATTAAGGAAAAAGTAAAAACAAATCTCATATCTTTTTTTATTCTTCACGCCCGGGATTACGCCCCGGATCATTAGATAAGAATCCGAAGATGAAGAGAGAAACAAAGAATATTACTACTGTGTAAACGGATAGTTTAAGAGTAAGCATTACAAATCTCCAAGATAAGATAAGATCATTTTTTTTTAAGGAAATAGATCACCTATTTTACGACACACACTAGACACTATTTTGATATGACGCTCTAAAGATGAAAAAAAAAGAAGTTTTTTTGAAATTTCTTTTCACGAATTTCTTTCTAATGTAATAAGATTCGTATTTTTTCGTTATCAAAAATTTCTTGTCATATCCATATCTATAATTAGGTATTGTATGGGATTTTATAAAGGAAAGGTCAGAACAAAAGAAGAAATAAGCTGATTAGCTGATTAAAGATAAAGATCATCACCCCCTTCCCTTATTCAAATTAAATTTCAATATAAAATAGAAAATAACAGAATTTCACTTTTTGAATCGAGGGTTCCTAATGTCCAGACTTATTTGAATCTTATTTATGATCTTATTGATTTTCAGAAGAAAAATATCATCTTTTTTTTATCGAAGAAATTATGAATTGAATAGAGATTTCATTTTTATCGAAAACTTACAGCAGCTTGCCAAACAAAGGCTAATAGAAAAAAGAGTAAAGGGATAACGGGCATAACGTCTACAATTGGATTGAAAAAGGCATAAGCCTCAGGCAATTTGGCGAAGAAAAAACTACTCGAATAAAGGGTATAATTAAGACAGATACAGATTAAACTAAAGATATTAAACATAACAAATATTCTTTTCTTGTTCTTAAAGATTCAAATTAAATTGAAATGATAATAAATTATCAGATTGGATTGAGTTGTTTTTCTGAGGAAAATTTTCAAATAAAAAGGCAGATGCAGATAAAAGAAAAAAATTCTTATTTTTCTTTGACTTCTCCCCAATCAAGAATCCTTCCTTACATTCTCCAATCAAATAAGAATACAAGGAATTCTATTTTCATACAATATCTTAATTGAATTCTAAGTAATGATCAATTAATCTTTTTGATTCTATATCTATTGTGTTGAATCCTAGCGACAACATGTCCTATATTTCTTTTGGTTGGTTATTGACGAATAACAAATATTTATCTTATTTTTTCTTAGACCAAATCAAAATGGGGCGTGGCCAAGCGGTAAGGCAACGGGTTTTGGTCCCGTTACTCGGAGGTTCGAATCCTTCCGTCCCAGATCGTTTGCATTAGAAACGAAAGATTCTTCTCTATTGAAATTGAAAATTTAATTCAACAATTTTCTGTTTAATGTTGGATACAATGTTATCCAATCTGAATTCTAAGAATCATTCTTAGAATCATATCTTTTTTTTTTTTACTAAAGTATTTTATTATTAAATATAAATATTCGTGATTACTTTTGTTAACGATTATTTTTTTATATGATGTAGATGGATGCGAAAAGATAAGAATCCGAGGATTCTTATTTTCTCTTTGATCTTACCTTACACGAGATTTTTTCTACTCCATAATAATGAAAACAAAGAAACTTTATTCTCAAACTATCTCTCTGTTTTCAATTAAATGAAAATAAGATTTCATTGGAGATGGTAAATAATAAGTAAATCATAATATTAGAAAAATCATATGTCATAAAGAAAAAATGAGAAAATATTTATAAAAATATGTAATGTAATATATTAAATAAGAGTATAAAATAGAAATAAAATAAAATAAATATAATATAGAATTATTGTATGTAATTGTATATTTTTATTTTGTATATTTTTCTTATTAATATTATCTTATTATTTTATCTTATTATTTCATTTCAGATTATCTTATTATTCTAATAATGAAATATTTAGTATTTAGTTAAACATTTAGTTAAATTTAGTTAAAGTGGCTAAAAACTTTTATCCATTCATGGGTATTTTTTTTTCATTTGAATGAAAGTAAAGTCAAAGGCTTTTTTTGAGGTTTCTAATTTCTTTTTTAATAAAAAGAGGTTTATTATGGACAATCCCGAAAGATCTGTTGAAGATGTAAATAAGTTTGCTTAAAACTGATTTGTTTTTTTTCATGTGATATTATTCATATAAGAAAATTATGTGGTATTTTTAAGTGAAATCCTTTCCGGATAACACTTATCTATAAGTGTAGATTATTATGTATCAATTGGTTCAGCCAATGACTATTCATGATTCCATATTGAATCAATTGCATACGGTTCCAAATTAAAATAAAATGAGAGGGATGTTATGGTAAAACTTCGTTTGAAACGATGTGGTAGAAAGCAACGTGCGACTTGAAGGACATGATTGGCTGTGGATTCTGACATCCACCATCTTCTCTTTCTATACGAATGAAGATGCTCTTGTCTCGACATAATTTGTTCTGCTAGGAACCTAATTTAATTTGTCTTGGGTTACTAAATAACTAAATAAAGATACTAATGGTATATTAAAGTGGTATATTAAAGGTATAGCATATGATGGAGCTCGAGCAAAAATGATTGATTCATTTATCGGGGGAATAATCTAGGGTTAGTGACAATCAATAAGTTAGACCAACTTTGTAAATATATTATCAATATCTAAATATAGATAAATGGAGAGGTTCAAAAATGAACAAGTTTGAAATGAAAAAATCAAATTTGTCGAAATTTTTAAACTGTTTCAATCAAGAGTGTATCACAAAGGAATCAATCTTTCGTATGATTTTTTCATTTTCTTTCCATAGAAAGAACAAAAAACAAAAGGTATGTTGCTGCTTTTTTGAAAAGGAGTAAGGATCACCGAAGTAATGTCTAAACCCAATGATTTCACAAAGCGCAAAGAAAAGACAACAAATTCCGGAACAAGGAAACACTATTTTCACTTGTCTCAACAATTGGATCAGAATGAGTAAAAAAAATATATATATGAAAGGAGACAAAAAAAGAAGTTAGAGACAGCTCAAGAAATTCTAAGGATTTCCTTTTGAACTCTTTCAAAACTACCCAACTTGAGTTAGGAGTACAAATGAAATTTCTTTTTCTGTAAAGAAGGAAAAAAAGGCTCAAATTACAGTCTAATTCTTTATGGATCCATTTCTCTATCTATCTATCTATTTCTCTTTCTATCTATATAGATAATAGATAGATAGAGAAATTCTAGAAATTATAATCATTTTTTCTTGAGCCGTATGAGGAGAAAACCTCCTATACGTTTCTAGGGGGGCATCTTTTATCTACATCTATCCCAATGAGCCATCTATCGAATCGTTGCAATTGATGTTCGATCCCGAAGAGAAGGAAGAGATCTTCGAAAAGTGGGTTTTTATGATCCGATAAAGAATCAAACTTATTCAAATGTTCCTGCTATTTTATATTTCCTTGAAAAAGGTGCTCAACCCACAGGAACTGTTTATGATATTTTAAGGAAGGCAGAATTCTTTAAAGAATTTCGAGTTTCTTTTGATAAAAAAAGAAAGGAAAAACAAGAATTATGAATAAAAAAAGGATAAGGTAACTAGTACCTATCTTTGTGTAAATCTTTATTCAAAGTTTTTTCTTTTCTTGTTCTATTCATACTTATTTTATTCTTCTTTTTCTTTCTTCTTTTTGTGGAACCCCCCAAACAAGGGGGGTAATCTTTCTTCTTGTATTTGTATTGTACCTTTCTTTTTTTGATTAAATAAAACCGCTATTTTTGCTATCTTTACCTTTTCCTTATTTTTTTTCCGCTCAAAGTTTTATTTTTTATATTATGCTAATCCAACACAAATTTCTATCTAATTTCTTGAAATTTGTTTGATAAAAAAGTCCATTCATATTGACAATGGCGTATCAAACAAATATAATTTTATCGTATATAAATAGATCTTTTTATCCCCATTCCCTATCGGCTCTTTCTTTCCTTCACTTTAGTAAAATGAATGAGTTTGTTGTATTTTTTTTATTTCGATCATATCTACATTTCATATTGATCCGGGTTGCTAACTCAACGGTAGAGTACTCGGCTTTTAATTGCGACTATGATCTTTTACACATTTGGATGAAGGAATTCGTCTAGACTATTGGTAGAGTTTATAAGACTGCGACTGATCCTGAAAGGTAATGAATGGAAAAAAAAGCATGTCGTAAAAAGAATAATAAAATCATAGAAAAAAAAGATTTCTAGTACTCATAATAGAAATAGAACGAGAGTTTTTCTTTTGATAACAATTGGTAAAGTATTTTTGGTCTAGTGAATAAATGGATAGAGCCTTATGGCTCCAATTCGAGTAAGACAAAAAAGTAACGAGCTTCTCTTCTTAATTTGAATGATTACCCGATCAAATTACTAATTATGCGTTAAAAATAGATTAGTGCCTGATGTGGGAAAAGGTTCTCTTGTGAATTGTGAGTGGACCATTGATTCTTTTTTTTATTAATCCTAATTATTCTTTATTGTGGATTGAAGACGGATGTGTAGAAGAAATAGTATAGTGATAAAAAAGGTATTTTTTTTCCAAAGTCAAAAGAGTGATTGGGTTGCAAAAATAAAAGATTTTTACCCCTTTTTCTTATTGTTATTTTATTTATTTCTTTTATTGTTATTCTACTTATATTAACAAGTAAAAGAAATCCAAATTGGATAGAAAGAAAGGGAAAGAAAAAAGATCTGTAGATTGGGCTCTCTGTCTCCGGGGTATATATTCTTTAATTTGTTCTTACTTTTATATAATCTTTTACTTTATTAGATTATCATTATGTTTTTTACATGTATAAAAGTCTATATTATTATTATTGAAATTGAAAGTAAAAGTATAGACAGTGCATAATACAATATATGCATACGCCGTTCTGACCATATTGCACTATGTATCATTTCATAACACAAGAAGTGCCTCCCTTTTTTGGTTACAGTAGAAATGTATTTAAATGGCAGAATTACAAGGATATTTAGATTGAAAAAAGATAGATTTCGGCAACAAAACTTCCTATATCCACTACTCCTTCAGGAGTATATTTACTCACTTGCTCATTATCATAGCTTTAATAGTTTTATTTTTTACGAACCTGTGGAAATTATTGGTTATGACAATAAATCTAGTTTAGTACTTGTGAAACGTTTAATTACTCGAATGTATCAACAGAAATCTTTGATTTCTTCGGTGAATGATTCTAACCAAAAGGAAAATGGTTTTTGGGGGCACAAGAATTCTTTTTCTTCTCATTTTTCTTCTCAAATGGTATCAGAAGGTTTTGGAGTCATTCTGGAAATTCCATTCTCGTCGCGATTAGTATCTTCCCTTGAAGAAAAAAGAATACCAAAATCTCATAATTTACGATCTATTCATTCAATATTTCCCTTTTTAGAGGATAAATTATCACATTTAAATTATGTATCAGATCTACTAATACCCCACCCCATCCATCTGGAAATCTTGGTTCAAATCCTTCAATGCTGGATCAAAGATGTTCCTTCTTTGCATTTATTACGATTGTTTTTCCACGAATATCATAATTTGAATAGTATCATTACTTCAAAGAAATCCATTTACGTCTTTTCAAAAAGAACGAAAAGATTCTTTTGGTTCCTACATAATTCTTATGTATATGAATACGAATATCTATTCCTGTTTCTTCGTAAACATTCTTCTTATTTACGATCAATATCTTCTGGAGTCTTTCTTGAGCGAACACATTTCTATGGGAAAATAGAATATCTTATA